ATTGTTTATCCCTACGAAATACTAGACGAAATAGAACGATTTTAGAAGGGATATAATGAAATTTTGTGATTGGGTTCTTCCTAGAGAAACGATTCGTTTTATTTGACTGATCGATACAACAAACAATTAATTATAACAAATATATGATTATAAGAAATATCAAAATTCTAAACTTAAATTAAATAAATAATATTAAATTAAATATAAATAATATAATATTTATAGTAATTAATAAAATAAAAAAAAAAAAAGATATTATTATTCGAAACGCCTTGTGATCTTCAACCAATTCTGCGCTTCAATATAATTACCGGGAGTAAGCGCTAGAGCTTGTTTCCAATATTCGGCAGCTTGATCGAACCAAGCTTCCGCAATTTCAGAATCTCCTTGTCGAATGGCCTGTTCTCCCCGGTCGGAATAGGTGGGTAAATTCCTTCCCTTAGAACCGTACTTGAGAGTTTCCGACCTCATACGGCTCAGCCGTCAAGTTCTTTTGGCGTCCCTTTTTTAATCTACCATATCTAATTGAATGAGATTTATCGTGGATCCGTGGATCTATCCCATTTTTTTCTCTCGAGTTAACCAAAAGAAAAAGAGGTTATGGTTATAAGTTTCAAACTTGAGTTTTACTTACTAATTTAATCAGTTTTCTCTTTTCTCCCACCTTCATAAAGTGCATAGGCATCTTCACTATTATTAGAGTTTTCTAAAAAGGTAACTATCTCGGTTTCATATATGAATTTCTATAGAATCTGTGAAAAAGACTTTCCTTTATAAGAAGGAAAAGGCTTACTATCTTTGGGATCTGATGCTACACCGCTGCTCAATACCTTAGGGGATCAACTCTATTACATAAATTGATTCCTAACTTTTATCTCATATCATGACATAAATAAGCAGTCCGTATTATGGGCCCAAAACCTCGCGAATTGATCTTTACGGCGCTTTCTCTATCAATTAGATCCTTTATCCATAGAATTATTTAGGCATACCTATTTCTTCATATTCATATTTCAAATTCTATGAAGTTTATTTCTTTGCTACAGCTGATAAAAATCGTTGTTTTGGACGATACATATGTAGAAAGCCTATTTTTTCTAGTAATTATTAATAGATTTGCTCTTTTATTCCCTTTTTATTTCTATAGTGGAGATAGTCGCACGTAATGACAGATCACGGCCATATTATTAAAAGCTTGTGGTAAGAATGGGTTTCGCTCTAGTGCACGAAAATAATATTCCAAAGCTTTCGTATGTTCTCCGTTTCGTGTGTGGATAAGGCCTATGTTATAGAGTATATAACTTCGATCATAGGGATCAATTTCTAGTCGCATAGCTTCATAATAATTCTGTAAAGCTTCTGCATAATTTCCTTCGGATTGAGCGGACATCCGTTACGGTCGTCATTCGATTTAAAGAATCTCCGTTTCAGAACCGTACATGAGATTTTCATCTCATACGGCTCCTCCTTTATGTACATAATCAGAATAATACATGGAATCAAAAAAGATTTAAATATTCTCATTATAAACTGAGCAGGGCTGGTGTTTTTACAAAAAATCTCTAGCCAACCTTCTTGTAAAAGATCTTTCCTTAACATCTAGTATGTTGGTACTAGATAAAAAAAGTGACTCCAATAATTTCTTTGTCTTAAACGCATCTTAATTTTCAGGAATAAGTCACTTCAACAGTCTTCGATGGTTATACGGGTCTCCAAAACACAAACTAGATGGATGTTTGTTGTCCCAACCATTCTTCGTAGTCCCGATCCTGATAAGGAAAAGGGATAATTTATAACAAAGTTTTCGTGTTGTTGATTCCTAGGAGTAGTGCCTCTTCCTCTATGCCTCCTATTGGTACTAATGGAGTGAGTTTGACTTAACCCATACCATAGGTATAACCTTTCGCTCAATACTCTAGAATCGACAATTGAAGCATTTGAGGTTGCATTAATCGGGGATACACGACAGAAGGGCTCGTTTTATTTACAAACTTCACCTTCAACAAGCGTAGATTTATTTCAATAATCTTTTTTCTTTCTATCCCGAATAATAATGTGTCTTCCTCCTAAGAAGACTAAGAGTGGTAAAAAAAAAAAAAAGAATATATAAATAAAATAAATAACTAAATTAAATTTTAAAATAAATAAATAAAAAATATAATAATCAAATCGCACCATCTCTGTAATAGGCAAATGCCTCTTTCTCGCCCAAAGTTGTCGGAATTATTCGTAATAAGATATTGGCTACAATTGAAAAGGTCTTATCAATAAAATTTCCATTTATTCGAGATCTAGACATAGGCAGAAAGTCATTCTATAATTTCTTTTAATTACCTTTTGTGAGAAAATAATCTCACAAACAACGGAATTTTACAATACGAAATAACATAAAAACACACACAGTAAAATTAAACTTCGACTCAAATTGTTTCTTTTTGACAGGAATCAATAAAAACTAAGAAATATTTGAAGCCGATTGGATTTCATACAAATGTAAATTCAATTTTACATTTAAATATAGTATTATAAGAATATAGGAAACTATTCTGATTTCATCAAAGTTGAAGAATGAACGAATTTATATCCTAATCTGTAGGATAATTCGAAAAGTTTTGATTGAATTATGATCCAAAGAGGAAAAAGAATCGAATAATCGTTCTATGATGGATGAAAATAGAATAACCGCCCGTTTTGTGTTGTGTATATAACGGATATACGCTATACAATCAAATATAAAGATTCCTGGGCGTTTCATGAATTTGGAATAAATCTATGGGGTAAGGGGTTATTGTTGAAAGATCTAAAATTGGAAAGTCATTTTAGAATTTTTATGAAAATAGAATAAGAGTCTAAACTAAATATAATCATGATCTAAAAGTAGCCATTAAACATAGTCTAAAAAAATGGATCAATCGGTGGAGTCGTTCCAATTCAGGGATTTAATTCGGTATAAATATTCAAAAATAAAGTCGGGAGTGCCTTCTTTGTAAACATGAATAGATGCCTTATATTTATTGGTTTAAATATTTTGTCTCACAAAATTATTTTTACCCCCCGCCAGCCTTGAATAAGGGTTTGGCAGCGTTTTTCTTTTATAGTTAAAATAGAGTGTACGCACCTATCCAAAAACCTAAATATGAATCACTATTCATTCGGTTTCTGAACCATAATCATTATGCAGGAGAGATGGCCGAGTGGTTGAAGGCGTAGCATTGGAACTGCTATGTAGGCTTTTGTTTACCGAGGGTTCGAATCCCTCTCTTTCCGTACCCTTCAACCTGATTCACCAATGTTATTGATCGCAATATATCAAATAACAATGCATACCATTATTCCAACAGTTATACATATGACTTCTCTATTCCTAATCCTAATTTCTGTGGTATGGATTATACTGGAAAGAATGGACAAGGAATGAAGATCTCCCTATCAATCTATGATACATGAGTGGGAAAAAATCCCCGGATAAAACGCCTTCCTGAGGGTCTCTTTATATCAGTGAAAGGAAGGGCAAAATTGTCCGAATCCTTCTTATTTTAGTTGTGTTTAAGTCTGACGAGAATAATATTCTACAACTAGCAATTCATTTATTTTCAAACCGACGCATTTACTATCTATTATTTGATTGACTGATCCTTTATATTGGAATGGGTGAAGAGTCAAATGTTTTGGCAATTCCTCACGGGAGGATGAATCAAGATAATTTTGAACCAGAGACTTAGATTTTTGTTCATCTCTCACTGTAATAATATCTCGGGGTTTGCATCGATAACTTGGTATATCTACTATACGACCATTAACTAAAATATGTCTATGATTAACCAATTGCCGGGCTTGAGGAATAGTTGAAGCCATACCTAATCGAAAAAGGATGTTATCTAACCGCATTTCAAGTAATTGTAGTAAAACTTGACCTGTTGACCCTTTTGCTTTTCCGGCTATACGAACGTATTTAAGTAATTGTTGTTCTGTAAGACCATAATGAAAGCGCAATTTTTGTTTTTCTTCTAAACGAATACGATATTGAGATTTTTTACCGGGGCGTAATTGATTTCTAAGATCACTTCCAGCTCTAGGTTTTTTACTAGTTAATCCCGGTAAAGCCCCCAAACGACGTATTTTTTTGAAACGAGGCCCTCTGTAACGCGACATAAAGACTCCTTATAAAGTTTCAGAAACCTAAATGAAATTAAACTAAACTAAATGATAAATAGAAAAATGAAAAATATAATTAAAATGAAAAATAATAAATTAATCAAAATTTATTGAAGTATTGTATTCCAAAGAAAAATTCGAAAGAATAATTAGATAAATTGTATATCAATATCCGGGCCTTAACTTAATATATTATATATATATATATTATAATATATCGTATTAAAATTAATATAAAATTAATAGAAAATAGAAAATCTTTTTTAAGTTTAAGGGTTCTTTTCTTGATTGATTTGGTCTACATAGATCAAACTCCTCCAATTTTTTTTAATAATTGGAAGTTCTTATGAGATAATAGATCAGTGCCCTTTGGGAAAGGAGGAAGAAGCCTTTTCAATTTCTTTGATTTCATATTATCAACTATGCAAAAAAAAAATCAAACATATGGAAAAAGCCAGCTATCGGAGTCGAACCGATGACCCTCGCATTACAAATGCGATGCTCTAACCTCTGAGCTAAACGGGCTCGCATAACATAAATTGGACACACATCGGAATTTAGTAAACTACTGGAATCTTAAATCTTAGCTATTAACTGTTCACTCTTAACTCTTCACAATTACTATGAATCTAGAATAATTTCTATTAATATAAAAACTATATAATAGAATTTCAAATAAATATCGGATATTTGAATATTATAGAACATAACAATTAATATACCGATTAATATATTAATTAATATATTAATATAGCAATATATAATTTTGATCTATTTATCATAGCAAATACATGATTATCAATAATCAATATCTTAATTAGCTTAATCTTAATTTAGTTAATTAGATAGTAAGATTCTTTTTGATTTTTGAATTTAAATGATATTTGAAATTCAAAATTCTTTTTTTTTTACTAATCTAATTCTATTGTCTATTTCTTTAATATTAAAATATTTTAATAGTTATTTTAATACTATTAAATTAGTATATAAACTAAACTATTAATTTTATTACATTTTTATTACATTAAATATTTTCATTTTCTATCTTATCTAGTTAGAATTTTAAAGAGAATCTAGTAATTAAATTACTATAACTTACTAATTAAAGTAGAATCTTATTCTAGTATTCGATATATATAGAATATAATTAATATGTATTAATTACATTAATTAATATTTTACATTATAATATTCGAAATAATTTCATTCTAAATTTAATTATTCAAAAAAAAAAGGAATTAATTATTAGTTATAGCCATTAGATTCGTTATGGTTATTAATATTATATTCACTTATTAGTTATTTTTAGTTAGCAAAGATAAGAGCTAAGACGAAAACAAAAGAATCGACCGTTCAAGTATTCAAGATTGTACGCTAAAAACGATATAAATAGGGAAATATATGTAAAATATATATTACGCAGAATTATAATATAGGTGTAATAATACTATACATTTATATATAATAATATAGTATTAAGTATACTATATATGTGATATGTATCCATCTAGATTATATATTGATTTGTGGATAGAGAAATAATAGAATCTTGTCTAATTGTATCAAATATGAGTTTCCGAGAGAGATGAAAGAAGATAGACAAGAAATCCAAATATAAGAAAACAGTTTTCAATATGCGAATCGCTATCTAATGAATTCAACAGTTCCATCATATCATAATATAAATGAAATAAAAAGGAAAAAGGTATCATAATGAAATCCTAATCACAAACCAAAAGGGGGGATATGGCGAAATTGGTAGACGCTACGGACTTAATTGAATTGAATTGAGCGTTGGTATGGAAACCTACCAAGTGATAACTTTCAAATTCAGAGAAACCCTGGAATTAAAAATGGGCAATCCTGAGCCAAATCCGGTTTTCTGAAGACAAACAAGGATTCAGAAGGCGATAATAAAAAAGGATAGGTGCAGAGACTCAATGGAAGCTGTTCTAACAAATGGAGTTGGCTGCGGTGCGTTAGTAAAGGAATCACTCCAGAAAGGATGAAGAATAAACCTATATACGTATACGTACTGAAATAGTATCTTCAAATGATTAATGACAACCCAAATCCGTATTTCTTTTAATTTTCATGAAAAATTAAAGAATTATTGTAAATCAATTATTAAGTTGAAAAAAGAATTAAATATTCATTAATCAACTCATTTACTCCATCAAAATCTGATAGATCTTTTGAAGAATGGATTAATCGGACGAGAATAAAGATAGAGTCCCATTTTACATGTCAATATCGACAACAATGAAATTTATAGTAAGAGGAAAATCCGTCGACTTTAAAAATCGTGAGGGTTCAAGTCCCTCTATCCCCAAAAAGGCCCATTTGATTCCCTAATTATTTATCCTACCTTCTCATTTCGTTAGCGATTCAAAATTCGTTATCTTTCTCGTTCATTCTAATTTTACAAACGTATCTGAGCGAAAATCTTTTTCTTATCACAAGCCCTGTGATCTATATGAAAGACGTACAAATGAACATCTTTGAGAAAGGAATCCCAATGTTAAATTTGAATAATTTAAAATTCATTTTATTACTCGTACTGTACTGAAACTTACAAAGTCTTTTTTTGAAGATCCAAGAAATTCCAACAAGGCCTGGATAAGACTTTGCAATTCCCCTTTCGTCTTTTTAATTGACATAGACCCAAGTCCTATATTAAAATGAGGATGGTGCGTAAGGGATGGTCGGGATAGCTCAGCTGGTAGAGCAGAGGACTGAAAATCCTCGTGTCACCAGTTCAAATCTGGTTCCTGGCACATGAGCAATTTGTATGAGTATCTATTCTACAAATTAATTGATATGAGTCGCCATGCATATTCATTAATATAGTATAAAGCATGATACATATTTATCCATCTAAATATCTGGGGCTGTACTCCTTTGATTTTATATAATAAAATAGTTAAAGATGCGTAAAGAGCATATGTATATACTCTTTTTGATATGTATAAGATAAAGTATGTAAAAGAAAATATTAATACTTCAGACATATTACAAAAGGTAAATTGGTTGGTTGAAAAACCTAAAAGTCTAGTCTAGGGGAGTTGAGGGGTGCGAATAGCCAAGATTCATCTCCGATACAGTACAAATCCAAATAGAATCTGATCCCCTTATCATTTCTTTCTATTTTCTTTTCATATCTTATTTCTTTATTTCCTCCTATGTGACTTTCTGGAGCCCATCTAAATGACGTGCGCGGTACATAGTTCGACATCATGAACTCTTTGAGTTTCATCCTATTGACTGGGCTTATCCTCCCAAAAGTATCTTCAAAATCAGAAAATCTTAATGAATCTCTCTAATTGTATTGTCGTTTTTTTTATT